TTTTCTATTTTTAACTTTTAATAGCCTTATTGTGCTATTAATTAAGTAACTTTATATTATTACTTTATACTTTAATGTTAGAAATTTAATTAATAAAACATGTGAAATTTTAAGCTTTTTTTTTTAAGTTAAATTTTAAAAACATATGTGTTTTATCTGCTAATCATTTTTGTATGGTTTTTAAAAATTATGAGGATTTTTGTAACAAACACTAATTTTTTTTTTAAAAAATTAATTTTTTTGGGTTTTTTTTTAAAATTTTGTCTAATTATGTGAAATTTCTTTAAAAAAAAAAAAAAAAAAAAAATGGCTGGCGCCTCTTTTTGAGCCGAAATCAAAATGCAATATTTGCTAATTTATTTTAGATTTAAGTAGTGTGATCATCTGTATATAGGGAGAGTAATAAACAGAAAATATATGCTTGAATTAAACAAATTGCTATTTCAAATAAGATATAGAATGATGAAATTAATAAGAGTAATGTTGTGCCTGTAAAGGTTGATAAGATTGCGACACTAGTATAGATTCCCATTAATCCTAACACAATATGTCCAGCTCTTATATTTGCGGCGAGCCGGAAAGATAAGGTTAGAGGGCGGACTATGATTCTAATAGATTCAATTAACACTAAAAAAGGGTTAAGTCAATCTGGAGCCCCGTCTGGTAATAATCGAGCAGTAAATTCTTTTTTAGAGTTGTTAAATCTTCTTGCAATTAAGGTTAACCACAGGGGAAATCCCAGAGCTAGTGTAAAAATTAAATGTGATGTAATTCTAAATGTATATGGGATTAGGCCTATAAAATTGCAGAAAATTAGTAGAATAAATAATGATAAAATTGTTAAATTTAATGATGGCAATAATTTAGTATTTGTTCGATTTAATTGATCATCTATTAAGTATGTAGGTGTGTATAAGATTGCTTGAATACGTGTTGGTGTAATTCAGAGATTTAATGTTAAAACAATGAATATAATTAATGATGTTAGCAACAGTAAAGATGTTGGAATATATATTAGATGATTGAACTCATAAATATCAAAAGATGAAAAAATATCTGGTATCATACAAGATTTGGTAAAGACCAATGGAAGCTTTGAAGGCTTCTAGTTTTGTTAACTTAAAATCTTAATTATGAATGAAGTTTATCTCAAAAGTAAAATAGTAGAGGGTTAATAATAAAATATGAAAAATAGAAGATTGTAGCGATTTGACCAATAAGCACATATGGCTCTTCTACAGGTTCACCCCCAATTCAGGTTAAAATTAAAAAATTTACAATAAATAATCAAAAATACAATTTATTTAGTATATAAAAGTTAATGGATAATTTTTTAGAAACTGAAGTGAAAGGTAAAGTGTATATAATTAAAATTCCTGAAAAAGCAGCTACTACTCCACCAAATTTATTTGGTACAGATCGAAGAATTGCATATACTCATAGAAAATATCACTCTGGTTTAATATGGATAGGTGTTACTGATGGTGTGGCTTTAATAAAATTATCAGGATCTGTGAATACATTTGGTATAAAAAATACGAATAATAATAAAATGAAAAAGGCTAAAATAAAACCTAAAGTGTCTTTAATTGAGTAATAGGGGTGGAAGGGAATTCGGTCTGAATCTCTATTAATACCTAGAGGGTTAGATGATCCTGTTTGATGTAGATATAATAAGTGAATTATTACAGCTCCTATGATTACAAAAGGCAGTACGAAATGGAATGAAAAGAATCGATTTAAAGTGGGATCATCTACTGCAAATCCACCTCAAATTCATTCTACTAATATTTTTCCAATATATGGAATAGTAGATAATAAATTTGTAATTACAGTAGCACCTCAATATCTTATTTGACCTCATGGTAATACGTAGCCTATAAATGCTGTTGCCATAGCCAAGATATATAATGTAACTCCTGCTATTCAAGTTTCTTTTAAAGTATATGATCCATAATATAAACCTCGACCCATGTGTAGGTACAAAAACAAGAAGAATATAGAAGCTCCATTAGCGTGCATATATCGGAAAATTCACCCGTATTGCACGTCTCGTATAATATGCACTACTGAATCATAAGCTATATCTACTCTTGCTGTATAATGTATTGATAAAAAAATTCCTGTTAAAGTTTGAATAGCTAAAGCTAATCCCAGTAAGGAACCATAGTTTCATCAAATAGAAATATTGTTTGGCGCTGGAAGATCTACTAAGGCATTATTTAAAATTTTAAATAAAGGGTTATTATTTCGTAAAGGTTTAAACATATATAAAAGGTCGCAATGGTCCTTTTGACGTATATACTAATTTTACCACAATTAGTATTATAAAGAGTAAAACTAGGATTAACATAATAAATATTGGTATAAAGTTAATATTATATATCTCTGTGGCATCAAAATTTGTATTGATGGTTAATGGTTCTATTATTGTGGAGTCATTAATTATTATATTAGATACTAAATAAATTGTAACATAGGTTACTAACAATGTGAAAATATATGTTTTTGATTTAATTCCTTGGTTAGGTGTAATTGCTACAAAATAGGCAAATATAACTAATATAGCTCCAATATAGATTAGAAAGATTATTATTGAATATCATGATGATGCTATAAATGAGACATTGACTACTAGAGATAGGGCTGTTAATATAATGTTAAATGCTATTAGAATTGGTGAAGACAATGTTAAAGCTGTAATAATTAACGATAAGGATAGAATAAGTGATATTATTATCATTTATTAATATAAGAATTGAACTTATTATTTAAACTTCAAAGGTTTATGTGTACCGTACACTAAAAAATAAATTACCTCCTCATCAATATATAGAGATAAATAGTAAAATTCATACTACATCAACGAAGTGTCAGTATCAGGCTGCTGCGATAAATCCAAAATGATGTTGCTGTGAAAATTGGTCTTTTAATAAACGTAATAGACATAAAAATAAAAATACTGAACCAATGAAAACATGAAAACCATGGAACCCCGTAGTAACATAAAAAGTTGAGCCATAGATGCCATCATAAATTCTAAATCTTGCTTCTTTATACTCATCGATTTGAAGGACTGAGAATGATGCCCCTAAAATTAGTGTTAGGGTTAAAGCTAAAATTGCCCTTTTTCGATTTCCTTTTAATAATGCGTGGTGTGCTCATGTAACTGTTGCACCTGAACAAAGTAAGATTACTGTATTAGCTAAAGGTATTGAAAAAGTATCCACTGGTTCGATACCTACAGGTGGTCATTTACAACCTAGTTCTGGAGCTGGCACTAGTCTTCTATGAAAAAATGCTCAGAAAAATCCAAAAAAGAAACACACTTCTGATAAAATTAGTATTAATATTCCAATTTGTAAATTTTTAACTACAGTAGAGGTATGATTCCCCGCTAAAGTACCTTCTCGTGAAATATCTCGCCATCACATATATATTACTGTTAATATTAGTGATAGGCCCATATATAAGCATAATATACCTTTATTGTGAAATCAGGATACTAACCCTATAGTTAGGAGCAAAGCTCCAATAGATGCTGTTAAAGGTCAAGGTCTTGGTTCTACTAAATGGTAGGGTTGTCGAATCAATATAATACTTAAATTTTAAACCTGCTACTTGGAAGGTAGATATACTAAATTATACTAGTATTATATTACAAGAGAGCACTTGCTCGTAAATAAATTTACAGTTTATCGTTTATAACTCAACCATCTTGTTTTAACTTATCAGTTTCATACATTTATTAAAACTTTTTCTTGTTTTATAGGTAAAGTCTTTTTAATTGGATTATGGGAGTTTCATCATATTGAAGATATAATTATAGATATAAATAATCACACAAATATAATTATTAATACTCATCTTATTGGAGATAAATGTGGCATTAAGATCTACAATGGTTTAATTGCAACTACAGTCTGACAAGCTGTTGTTATGGTTTAACTAAAATCTTTTTAACTGTAATTTTTCACTCAAGTAATAAAATCTTCTGGGTCAATTACTTCAACAGCAATTGGTATAAATCTATGATTAACTCCACAGATTTCAGAACATTGCCCATAATATACACCTGGTATAAAAGGAGTAAAAGTAGTTTGATTTAATCGTCCTGGAATAGCATCTAATTTAATACCTAAAGCGGGGACAGCTCATGAATGAATTACATCTCTTGATGTTAATATTAATCGTGTCGTTAGCGATAATGGCACTACTATACGGTTATCTACTTCCAATAATCGGAAATCTCCTAATTCAAGTTCGTCAGTTGGTGTTATATAAGAATCAAATGAAATGTCTCCAAAATCATTATATTCATACGATCAATATCATTGATGCCCAATGCATTTAATGGTTAATGATGGGTCAAAGGACTCATCTATAATATATAGTAGTCGAATTGATGGTAAAGCTAAAGTTAATAAAATTAAGCCAGGTAAAATAGTTCACACGGCCTCAACTTGTTGGGCCTCATAAATATATCGATGGGTAAATCTGTTTGTCAATAATGTTAATAAGGCAAAAGAAATAATTGTTAATACAAGTGTTAAAATAATTAGCACATGATCGTGAAATTGTACTAATTGTGTTATAATTGGTGTGATTGGGTCTTGTAGGGATAATTGTCCTCAATGGGCCATATAAACGAGTTTATAAAAACTTACTCCTAATTAACAGTTAGGTGCAATTAATTTGCTTTCGTTTAAAGGTGTTGTTATTATACCAGTTTCATTATTTATATGAAATGGTAAAGGTAAAATTTCTTCAGCCCATTCAATAGATGTTGGTATATGGGATGATACGATTAATATTCGTTGTGCAGCAAATGCTTCTCATAATAGATATATAAATATTAATAAGGAAACTACTGATATAGAAGATCCTACTGATGAGATTACATTTCAGACTATATAAGCATCCGGGTAGTCAGAGTATCGTCGGGGTATACCTCTTAAACCTAAGAAATGTTGTGGGAAAAATGTAAGATTAACTCCTACAAATATAATTAAAAATTGTGCAATAGAAATTTTTGGATTTAAGCAAAGACCAGTAAATAATGGAAATCAGTGGTTAAATGCTGCAAAAATTGCAAAAACTGCTCCTATTCTTAGTACATAATGAAAATGAGCAACAACATAATATGTGTCGTGAAGTATAACATCTAATGATGAATTAGATAATACAATTCCTGTTAAACCACCAATTGTAAAAAGGAAAATGAATCCCAATGCTCATACTATGGCTGGTGTATATTTTACCTTAGACCCATAAATAGTAGCTAGTCATCTAAATACTTTAATTCCTGTTGGAATAGCAATAATCATAGTTGCAGCAGTAAAGTATGCTCGCGTGTCAACATCTAATCCTACAGTAAATATATGGTGGGCTCATACAATAAATCCTAAAATAGCAATTCCAATTATTGCATAAATCATACCTAGAGCACCAAAAGGCTCAATTTTTCTTGATGAGTGAGTAACAATATGTGAAATTGCTCCAAACCCTGGTAAAATTAAAATATATACTTCTGGGTGACCAAAAAATCAAAATAGGTGTTGGTATAGAACCGGGTCTCCACCTCCTACAGGATCAAAGAATGTAGTATTTAAATTACGGTCTGTAAGAAGTATTGTAATTGCTGCAGCAAATACTGGTAATGATAAAATTAATATAATTACAGTAATTAAGATTGATCATACAAATAAAGGTATTTGTTCTAATCGCATAGTTTGACATCGTATATTTATAATAGTAGTAATAAAATTTAAGGATCCTAGAATTGATGATGTTCCTGCTAAATGTAGTGAAAAAATTGCTATATCAACAGATGGTCCTGAGTGAGCAATATTAGCTGCTAAAGGAGGATATACGGTTCATCCTGTTCCCACTCCTTTTTCTACTAAGGCTGAACCTACTAGTATAATTAAAGATGGGGGTATAAGTCAAAATCTCATATTATTTAATCGTGGGAATGCCATATCTGGAGCCCCAATTATCAAGGGTACCAGTCAATTTCCAAATCCACCGATTAAAATTGGTATTACTACAAAGAAAATTATAATTAAGCCATGGGCTGTAATAATAGCATTATATAATTGGTCATCATTTAAAAATGAGCCTGGTTGAGTTAACTCTAACCGAATGATTAATCTTAGAGCTGTACCAACTATTGCAGATCAAGCTCCAAATAGAAAATATAGTGTGCCAATATCTTTATGATTTGTTGAGTAAAGTCAGCGCATAAATTAGTAAGATTAATGGTAGGTATATAAATCTAATTAAAATTGATATAATTGATTTAAAATGTAATTTTTCTTTTCTTATTTTGTATAATGGTCTAATAACTATATTTATAGTTATATTTAAATAAAAATATAGTGATATGGCAGATATAATTACTATAATAAATGCTAACATTATATTAAATTGAGAAAGAATAACTAAAATTATTAATTTAGGTATAAACCCTGATAGGGGTGGTAATCCTGCTAGGGATAAAATTATTAAGGATAATGATATTGATGTTAGTGGCTTTATGTTTCTATATTGTTTTATATCCGTAATAGAATTAATATTATACTTTATAAATATATAAAATACAGGTAGCACTATAATAATGTATATAATTAAATATACTACGGAGTAAATAGATATGTTATAAGGTATTAATGATATTATTCAACCTATATGGGCAATAGATGAATAAGCTATAATTTGTCGGATTCTAGAGGTAAATATACCTAATAAACCTCCAATAAATACATTTATTAATGCAATTAATAATATAACTTGATGTGTGTTGATTAAAAAAAATAAGGCCATAATTGGGGCAATTTTTTGCCACGTTGCTAAAATTGTTGCTGTAGTTCAATTAACTGATTGTATTACATAAGGGAATCAATAATGGCACGGGAAAGAGCCAAGCTTTGTTAATAAAGACAAAATAATTATTATATTTATTAATGTTGCAGGTATAAATGATTTTATTACAAGACAAGTAGAAGCAAATAGCAGTATTGAAGAGGCAAATGCTTGAACTAAAAAATATTTAATAGATGCTTCTAATTCTATATTAGAGTTAGACCTAAAAATTAATGGAATAAACCTTAATATATTAAGTTCAAGTCTAATTCATAGGGTAAATCATCTTATTGAGGATAAAGCCATGATTGTTCTTGTTACTAAAGTAAACGAACATAGTATTAGTACTGGGGTTAATAACATAAGAAGTTAATGGAGTCGAACCACCTATAAAAAGTTAGAAGCTTTTTCTTGTCCTCACAACTTCTAAAAATATAAATTTTATTAGCACTAGTTTAACCATCTAAGAGATCCTTCGTTTCATTCGTGGAACAAACCTACTATAAGAATAATTATAAAAGCTATAAATATATATATAATTGGTAATGATTGATTTAGCATAATTATAATAGGGAATGGTATAATTAATACTACTTCAATGTCAAATACAATAAATACAATCGCTAATAGAAAAAATCGGGTAGAAAATGGAATTCGTGCTTTTCCGTCGGCTTCGAATCCACACTCAAAAGCAGATATTTTATCTCGATCAATATTTGCTCGATAATATAATATACATGATAATATATATACTATAATTGGGATTAGTAAAGATAAAAATAATGCTACTGATATAATATACATTAATTAAGAACCTGGGGTTATCTCTTGATTAAAAGTCAAGTGCTTATTCAAGCTCCTTAATTTAAAGTACTAGAGTGTAACTCATATTTAACGACATCAATGTTATCCGTTAGTCCGGCTTAGTACTAATTATATTAATGTAAATAAGGTGTAAGGTATAATTAATAATAAAGATCTTAAAGCAAAAGGCAAAAAGGATTTTCAGGTTAGTATTATTAATGAATCATATCGTATACGTGGGAAAGAAGCTCGTACTCATACAAATGTAAAAGCTAGAATTCCTGCAATTAATACTATAGTAATTCTAGTTATATTATAACATCTTCTAAAAAATAATACTGAAGTTAACATTGATATAAATAGAATGTTTGAATATTCAGCTATAAAAATTAATGCAAATATTCTAGATCCGTACTCAACATTAAAGCCAGAAACTAATTCAGATTCACCTTCAGCAAAATCAAAAGGTGTACGATTAGTCTCAGCTAAATTTGTTACAAATCATATAAAAAATAATGGCAAGATTACGATAATTAATGGTACAGTTGCCGTTAATGTTATTTTAGATATATCTATAGTTAATAATAAAATTAGAGGCGACAATAAAATTAGAGATATTCTGATTTCATATGAAATAGTTTGTGCTACTCCACGTAATGCACCTAGTAGTGCATATTTGGAGTTAGACCTTCATCCTGATATAAATGTTGTATAAACATTTACAGATGAAACACATAAAAAGTAAACAATACCAAATTGGATTCAAAATCCAGGGTTTATGTGTGGATATGCTCTCCACAATAACAAAGATAAGGTTAAACCTAAAATAGGTGATAAAATAAATCTAATTTTATTAGAGTAAAAGGGGGATATTTGCTCTTTAATAAATAATTTGATTGCATCAGCAAAAGGTTGAGGTAAACCTAAAAAAATTGGTTTGTTAGGTCCTTTACGCAATTGAGAATACCCAAGAATTTTTCGCTCTAATAGTGTATAAAATGCTATCGCTATTAAAGCTATTATTATACTTAAAATGATAGAAATTAAGGATGAGTAAAACATTATTAATGTGAGAATAGTTAATATTCATTTTTAGGGTTTAAACCTAATGCACTAATCTGCCATCACACTAAATTTAAGTTGTTAAATGATTCGAACATTTATTTTATACTTTCAAAATATATTGTTTCCCAAACAAACAACTTTGCTGCTAAGGAAATCTTACCAGTTAAGTGCAAATTAACTATTCTATTTAAACTAAGCTGCATTTTAGGGGGGGTTATTAAAGTATTATATACATACTTTATTATTAATGAGTAGGGATAATCCCTATATAATGATCCTAAGTCATTCACATAATTCTGCCAACTCATTTTTTTAAAAATTTTAATTTAAATCTTTAATGTTAAAGCCATTTAGGTCCTTTCGTACTATAAATGGTAGTAATGAAGATAGAATCTAACCTGGCTTACGCCGGTCTGAACTCAACTCATGTAGGGATTTAAAGGTTGAACAAACCTACTTTTAAAACTTCTGCGCCTTAAAGTATCCCTAAGCCAACATCGAGGTGCCAAACACTTTTTTAGATAAGGACTCTTGAAAAGTATTAGCCTGTTATCCCTAAGGTAACTTAATTTTGTGATCATTTAAGGATCAAATCTTTGACTAATTAGTCTAATTATTTATAGGATGTTATATATTCCTAGGTCGCCCCAACCAAACTTTATTAAGAATAATTCTTTTTAAAAGTAAAGCTCTATAGGGTCTTCTTGTCTTTCATTTTTATTTAGGTCTCTTCACCTAAAGGATAATTTTTATTAGTATATTTGAGACAGTATTTATTTCATTAACCCCTTCATTCTAGTTTACAATTAATAAACAAGTTATTATGCTACCTTTGCACGGTTAGTATACCGCGGCCATTTAATTTTACATCATTGGGCAGGGCCTACTTTTAATTTTTTTTCTAAAAGAAATGTTTTTGTTAAACAGTTGAAATAAATATTTGCCGAGTTCCTTAAATATAGTTAAATTCATACTCATGTTTACAGAATTAAATTAATATTATAATTTAATTAAATACTCTTTTAAATTTATCCATAATATTTTATCTATTTGTGAAATTTATGTAATTATAACATACTTATTGATGGCTATTTCTAAGCCTACTATTTTTTTATTCATGTAAAAGTTTATATAGGATATTTTAATAGACCTAATCATCTATTAACTTACACACTAAATTAGTTGTTTTAATATATAATTTTAAAAGAGAACCAGCAATATTCTTGTGCGGTAGGTATGTAGCCTCTGTAAAATAATCTTGAGATAATAGTGAAACATTATTCTTTTAGTTCCAAACAGTTATATTACAGCTCACAAAGAATTCGGGAATTTAATATTTAATTTGTTTCTTGTAAACCCATAATGCAAAAGGTACGTTTTTTACTACTTTTAAAATTAATATGTTCCATTGCTGTACTACGTTGTTTTAATATATTTTCTTAATTTTATATTTAAATAATTTATGTAATATTTATTTATTCATTATCAGTTTAAGTTTTTTAATAAACTATTTTTTCAGTGTAAGTGAAAAGCATTTGTTATGCTATAAACTGACTAGATACAATTTCCATTATATCTACTATGTTACGACTTATCCCAGAGGGAGTGACGGGCGATGTGTGCTTACTTTAGTTTTATTTTCATTAGTTTAATCTAATTACTTTCAAGTCCACCTTTAAAGAATTATTAATTTTCTTATCCGTAATCTTTAATATAGTTTGTAACCCACCGTCTCCTAAATATTAGCTGCACTTTGACCTGTCGTCTAAAAAATTATTTTTATTGTATACTCTCATAAAGGTATACTTAAGGCGGCAGTACACTAACTGTTTAAATTCTAATTTAGGTAAAGATATTCGTGGGTTATCGAGTTATGAGGCAGGTTCCCCTGATTAAAATAAAGTACCGCCAAATTCTTTGGATTTTAAACTATTGTTCGTATTAACCAATCCATTTTGGTAAGCTAAAAATAGAAGGGTATCTAATCCTTGTTTTAATTTTTAGTTTAAATAAGATGAGTTAGATTCTATAAAGGTATAAATTAGACCTTAAAAATTTTATTTATTTCACCTCAAAGGATTTTTAAAATTAAATATCTATCGTCTAACCGCGACTGCTGGCACGAATTTTGTCGATTTGTAATAATAATTGCCATTTCATGCTTTAACATATAATTATAGGATTAACCACTGTAATATAGATAATTCATTCTTGTTATACTATATATTTTTTTTATTTTAAATTACTTATACATGGGGAGCAATTTATAGTTTAATTTATTAGTTAGAATCAAACTAATAGTAAGAGAAATTTAATTCATATTTGGGGTATGAACCCACTAGCTTAGATTTAGCTTATCTTACTACAATTTATTTAGGATCAATTATAGGAGATTATAGATATTATACTTTTAAATCTGCAATTTAATGTTGTTTTTCAACTAAATCTCCAACAGATAATTATTTCTGGTTTTATAATTAATAAGATTACTGGATAAAGATGTAATAGTAATGCAGTGAAATTATATGTTTTTATATTAGGATAAATATTTGTATATAGGTTTGAAGATCCATGATTAATTATTGAATATAAATATAAGCAATACCCTGCTGTAATAAATGTAATTAACCCTAATAAAATTATAGAAATATAATATATAGATACAATAGATGTAATTAACATAATCTCTCTTATTAAGTTAATAGATGGTGGAGCAGCCATATTAATTATTAAAAAGATAAACCACCATAGTGACATGAAGGGAATAAAGGTTAAACTTCTTTTTGATAATATAGTTCTTCGGGTGTTAATTAAGTCATAATTTATATTAGCTAATATAAATAAAGCTGATGAGCTAAACCCGTGAGCAATTATTATTATTATAGCCCCATTTATACCTCATTTTGACGAAGTTATTACCCCAGCTAATAGTAATCCTATATGGCCAACAGATGAGTAAGCAATTAGGGATTTAATATCATTTTGGCGTAAACAAATCAAACTGGTAATTACACCCCCTACTAGGGAAATTCTAATAATAATGGATGAAATATTATTATTTATTCAGGGAATAAGTGAAGTTATACGAATTAAACCATAACCACCTAGTTTTAATAAAATGGCGGCAAGTACTATAGAACCGGCTACGGGGGCTTCTACGTGTGCTTTAGGTAGCCATAAATGAAATATATATATGGGAAGTTTTACTATAAAGCCAAGTAATACTAGAGCTCATAGATAAGAATTTATAAATTCAGGATAAGTAAAATTTATAAAAAAACAATAAGAATTTGAGTAATTTATTAAATATAGAATTATAATTAGTATAGGTAAAGAAGCTATTACAGTGTACAATATTAAGTAAAATCTTGCTTGTAGTCGTTCTGGTTGGTATCCTCATAATACAATAAGTAGTATAGTTGGGATTAGAGATGCTTCGAATAAAATATAAAAAATTATGATCTTAGATACCCTAAAGCATATCACTAAAATAAAATTTAATAAAAGTACAATAAATATAAATATTTTTCTATTTTTTTTTATAAAATAAATTTTATTACTTGCTAAAATTATTAAGGATGAAATTCATACAGTTAATACTGTTAATGCTAGGGTTATATTATCATAATGAAATCATGACGAAATTCTAATTAACCTATTTTCATTTTTTATATTTAGTAAAATAAAGAGTGAGCATATTATTAGATAGTAAATAGAAAATGATCACCTTTTTTTAAAGGCTGGTAAAATTAAAGACACTACTAAAGGAATTATTATTATTAACATAGTTGATTAGAGTTTGATTTTAATAAGTCATTTCCATAGGATCGTGATATTTTAACTATAATAGTTAAGCCTAGACTTGCCTCACAGGCTCCTAAAGTTAAAATTACAATTGAAATTATAGGAATTCTTATAGAATTAGTTATTAAGCTAGCTACAATAAGTAGGACCATAGATAATGTTATTAGTTCTAAACATAATAATGATATTAATAAGTGTTTAGTGTGGGTTATAAAATTAACATAAGCAATTAATGGAATTAATGTGATAATTAAAATAGCGTAATTCATAGGGCTAGGGGTGAATTGATTATACCCTATCTTTGATTTACAAGACCAATGCTATATAAGCTTCTAACCCATATATTTTCAGATAACTTCCATGAAGATAAATAACCCCCAAAGTTATCATTTTAATTTAAATTATTATCTGATATAATACATACGTATAATTTTAACATGAAAAGTTAATGTGTTGTTTACACCATATATAAATTTATTATTATTACTATAATGATATTTAGGAAATGTAAATTTATTTTATCATCTTCAGTGATACGATTTATTCTTAATCTACCTAAATTTATATATTATATAAAGCTAAAAAAATAGTAACTGAAATTGTAATGAATATAATAGGTCTTACGCTATTTATTATATTTAATTTATTTCTGGCATTATTTATATAATTAAATAAACCTAATCCACCCATGTACTCTATTCATGATTGATCTACTAACTCTAAATAATTTTTAGATATTTTATAATATGGTTTTATAAACATTTGTGATGAGAAGGGTGTAAGGAATCATATGGTTGATAAAAAATTTAATGAAAATATATTTATTGAAAGATCAAATTTACACCATAAGTAAGAAAAGGCGAAGGATATAAAAACAATAAATATAGGCATCAATATAGTAAACTTATCTATTATTAAAGATATTCTATATTGAGGGTAAATTCACCATAAAATTATTCCGAATAAAATGGATGGTAATGCTAAGTTTATTATTGGTGTAGTTACATTTTTTGGTTCTTCTAATTTATAATATGGTGAACAATTTAGTGGTGTTCAAACTACTCTAATTATAAATCGCATACTGTAGAATGCTGTAATACCAAGTGATAAATATAATAATAATATTACATTAAAATTATTTATATTATATAATGATATTTCAATAATAGGATCCTTAGTATAAAACGCTGCTAAAAATGGGAAACCTGCTATAGCTAAATTTGAAATAATAATACAGGACGAAGTTATTGGTATTTGAGATGCTAAATTTCCTATTCAACGTAAGTCTTGTCTATGATGATGCCTGTTAATTAAGACACCAGCACAAATAAATAGTAAGGCTTTAAATATAGCGTGAGCTACTATATGGAAGTAGCATAATATAGGTAAATTAAGACCTAGTGTGGTTATTATTAAACCTAATTGTCTTAAAGTTGATAGAGCAATAATTTTTTTTATATCATTTTCTACTATAGCACAAATTCCTGCTATAGTTATTGTTAATACACCAATATATAGTAAGTATGTGTTAAATCAATGAGTTATATGTAAAAATGGATAAAATCGTAGTAATAAAAATACACCTGCTGTTACTAGAGTTGAAGAGTGGACCAAAGCAGATACTGGAGTAGGAGCAGCTATAGCTGCTGGTAACCACCTACTGAAAGGCATTTGAGCCCTTTTAGTTATAGCTGCGATTATGATAAATAAAATTTGCATATTAGACTCTTCTATAAACCATATTCTATTAATATTTCAGTGACCTTGGTTAAGTGTTAGGGCAATTCTTAAAATAATTATTACATCACCAATTCGGTTAGTCATTGCTGTAATTATTCCTCCAGCTAATGATTTACTATTTTGATAATAGATTACTAAAATAAATGAAATAATGCCTAGTCCATCTCATCCAAGCAATAAAACAATTAAATTGGGAATAAAAATAAGTAAATTTATAGAACAGACAAATAGTAGTACTATATATGTAAACCGATCAATAAATTTATCATGTGCTATATATAATTTTGAAAAATTTATTACATTACCAGAGATAAATAGAACTACAGAAGAAAAAAGGACCCCTTTAGGATCTAATATAATAGTTAGATTTAATGGAGAGGATAAAATTGAAAAAAATTCTCATTCTAAAATATAAATGCAGTTTTTATGTATAATATACATTGCCAATAAAAATATATTTAAAGATATAAGAATTAACATGTTAGGGGCTAATTTATGAATATTATTATAGTAGTATTTCATTGAACTTAGACCATAAAGGTAATATTGAAACCACAATTCAACGGTTTACTTTAACCTACTAAATT